TACCAATTTATATAACAGATCGTATGGTCGGGCATAAATTGGGAGAATTTTCACCTACTAGCAATTTCCGCGGACATGCAAAAAACGATAATAGATCTCAGCGTTAAAAAAAAAACAGTATTAAGTAAAATTAATATTGATAATGAATAATAATTAGTCCTCATTATCTTTAAGAGGAGATAAAGCTTATGAGAAAGACAAATTCCTACAGAAGAAAGAAGAATCCCTATAGAGAAGCATATGCCTTAGGTCAACATATCTCACTATCGGCTCACAAGGCGCGAAGAGTAATTGATCAGATGCGTGGATGCTCTTATGAACAAACACTTATGATACTTGAACTTATGCCTTATCGAGTGTGTTATCCAATTTTAAAATTGGTTTATTCCGCAGCAGCAAATGCTAGCCACAATTGGGATTTGAAGAAAACAAGTTTATTTATTAGTCAAACCGAAGTTAGCAAGGGTACTACTGTAAAAAAATTGAAACCGCGAGCTCGGGGGCGGGGTTATCCAATAAAAAGAACCGCTTGCCATATAAGAATTGTGTTGCAAGATATCGCTTGGTATGATTATGATGAAACTGAAGAATATCTCTTATAGATGAATCAAAAAAAAAAAAAAAGAAGCACGAGGATATGACGTATTATTCTATAGTATTATAATGTATAATAATGGGGGATTATGGGACAAAAAATAAATCCACTTGGTTTCAGACTTGGGACAACCCAAAGTCATCATTCTGTTTGGTTTGCACACTCAAAGAATTATTACCTAGGTCTGCAAGAAGATCAAAAAATACGATATTGTATCAAAAATTATATACAAAAAAATATGAGAATATCTTATGGTATCGAGGGAATTGCACGCATAGAAATTCGAAAAAGAATTGATCTGATTCAAGTCATAATCCATATGGGATTCCCAAAGTTATTACTAGACGGTGGAACCCGAAGAGTTGAAGAATTGCAGAGGAATATACAAAAAGAACTGAACTGTTTGAACCAAAAACTCAACATTATGGTGACAAGAATTATAAACCCTTATGGACAACCTAATATTCTTGGAGAATTTATAGCGGGACAATTAACGAATCGAGTTTCCTTTCGAAAAGCAATCAAAAAAGCAATAGAATTAACTGAACAGGCGGAGATAAAAGGAATTCAAGTCCAAATTGCAGGACGCCTCGATGGAAAAGAAATAGCACGTGTCGAATGGATCAGAGAAGGTAGGGTCCCTCTACAAACCATTCGGGCTAAAATAGATTATTGTTTCTATCCAGTCCAAACGATCTATGGCGTATTAGGCCTCAAAATTTGGATATTTGTAGAGGATTAATAAGGATTAATACGAATATGTTACTTATCTTTCTTCTTGATGGGATATCCATTGCAAAAAAAAAATAAAAAAACAACAAACTCTTTTCTTTCATTCTTTTTTTTTTCTGAATTTTTATTTTTTTACTGACAATTCTTAATTTCTATAGGATTGCATAAAAAAATGATTAATCATTTTATAGTATAGAATTGCTATGCTTAGTGTGTGACTCGTTGGTTTTTTTGAGAAGATAGGATTCAAAATAGGAACCAACCTTTCCTATTAACTTTAACTCATTATTATAGAACTAATAACCAACTCATCGCTTTGCATTATCTGGATACAAAAAAGCAGTCAAAATACGATATATTGATCATATACTTAATAGCAATTAAAATTTCTTGGATTGCATAGAAAAGAAAAACTTTTATAGAAAATAAAGTATACAGATAAAAGGAAGGTTGATAGAAAGCTATAAAAAAATTTGAAAAATCGAATATATGATTCGAATATGTATGTAAGGTTTCTAAGTCTTCTCAGAAAAACAAAAAAAGAAAATAAGTCAATGTGATAAAGCATTAATACGGATTTATGGGCGAATTCATTCGTTCATATAAAAATAAAAAATAATCAAGAGCCCCGAGCCAATAAAGACTGAGAAAATTGACTCAAGAAAAAATCTTCGACGGGGGCTCCGTTGTAGAATTCAAACCTAACCATGAATTCAGAAGCAATGGGAACGAAAGAACCCACGAATACGCGAGATTCCATTGAAAAAAGAATCTTAATAATTGATTGGGTGGGATGGCGAAACGAACCAGGAACTAATTCATTTATTCTCTAAAGGCATGAACGAATCCTACAACTGAAATAGATTTTAAAAAGTCAATATTCGCCCGTGAAGTTTTTTAGTAGATTACTGCTATTCCGATTCTTTTCTTTTTAATTAAAAAAAAACATCAAAGCAAAAAGAAATAACAAAAATACATTCTTCATAAATCAACTTGTTTCAAATGTTTCTAAACCCAAACAAGATAACAAGATATCAAAATTTCGAATTTAAACTAGATTAATTGAAATCTTAACAAATCGAGGATTCAGTATATTTTACGAAAATTCGAAAATTGTAATCTTTTGGTCGCGAGGAGGCGGATGAGGAGAAACTCTCATGTCCGTTTCTGTAGTAGAGATGGTATTGAGAAAGAACCATCCACTATAACCCAAAAAGAACCAGATTTCGTAAACAACATAGAGGAAGAATGAAAGGGATATCTTCTCGCGGAAGCCGTATTTCTTTCGGTAAATATGCTCTTCAGGCACTTGAGCCCGCTTGGATTACATCTAGACAAATAGAAGCTGGTCGGCGGTCAATGACACGAAATGTGCGCCGTGGTGGAAAAATCTGGATATGTATATTTCCGGACAAACCTGTTACATTAAGACCTACCGAAACACGTATGGGTTCGGGGAAGGGATCTCCCGAATATTGGGTAGCTGTCGTTAAACCAGGTAGAATACTTTATGAAATGGGGGAAGTTGGAGAAAATATAGCCAGAAAGGCTATTTCAATAGCGGCGTCGAAAATGCCTATACGAACTCAATTTATTATGTCAGGTTAGACCGGTATAACCAACGGAAAAAAGTCTTAGAGATAAAAAAAGAATTGTAGCTTTCTTTTATTTGAACAAGAATATTTCTTTTTTTTTTTTTACGTCAACTTTCTCTTTGCAGTGAAAGACCAGATTCAAAAATGATATGATTCAAGCTCAAACCCATTTGAATGTCGCGGATAACAGCGGGGCTCGAGAATTGATGTGTATTCGAATCATAGGAGCTAGTACTCGCCAATATGCTCATATTGGCGACATTATTGTTGCTGTGATCAAGGATGCATTACCAAACACATCTCTAGAAAGATCAGAAGTGATCAGAGCTGTAATTGTTCGTACTTGTAAAGAACTTAAACGCGACAACGGCATGATAATACGATATGATGACAATGCAGCAGTTATTATTGATCAAGAAGGAAATCCAAAAGGAACTCGAGTTTTCGGCGCGATTGCCCGAGAATTGAGACAGTTCAATTTCACTAAAATAATTTCATTATCACCTGAAGTATTATAGTATCATATCCGAATCCGACTTAATAGAGTCGAGCCCTACTCGTCTCCTTAGTTATTGAATAAGATCTATAACTTTTTTTTAGTAAAAAAAAAAAAAAATTATCTGACGAGTATCTCTTTATTTATTTCTTATTTATTTCAAATATTTGAAAATTCAATAAACTAAAAACTAATTTAGTTTGAAGTATTTTATTGTATAATATTTAAAATATTATTAAAGAAAAATATTGAAAATAATATTAAATTAAACATTTTTTTACGCATTCTTAATTGTTATTGAGTTATTGATTATTGAATTTTTTTGATTACATAATTTTTATTACTTTATTACATAATAAAGTAAATTAAAAAGTCAATTTTTATTACATAAAAAGGAAACCAAAAAGCATGTTGATTAGATCAAAAATGTGGAGAATTCAAATTTATCATGGGTAGAGATACTATTGCTGATGTAATAACCTCTATACGAAATGCTGACATGAATCGAAAAGGGATGATTCAAATAGAATCTACTAACATCGCGGAAAACATTGTTAAAATGCTTTTCCGTGAAGGTTTTCTTGAAAACGTGAGAAAACATCAGGAAAACAACAAATATTTTTTTGTTGTAACCCTACGACATAGAAGGAATAGAAAAGGAATATATCCAACTATTTTGAATTTAAAACGGATCAGTAGCCCTGGTCTACGAATCTATTCTAACTATCAACGAATTCCTAGAATTTTAGGGGGGATGGGAATTGTAATTCTTTCTACTTCTCAAGGGATAATGACAGACCGAGAGGCTCGACTGGAAGGAATTGGCGGAGAAATTTTGTGTTATATATGGTAATCCTTCTGAATATCGGAATTGTTGCCAGAATTGACTATTTGTAAAAAGAAAAAAAGACGAGTTAATTACTCTTAACTTATTTGATACTTCGAAAAGTTTGAATTTTTAATAAAACGAAAAGAACAAAAAAGGGATTCCTAATTCATCATAACAGGTATTCAAATGATTAGGATTAGGTGCTTTTTTTTTTAACCATCAGCATTTCTTTGAGGAGAATACAATTCGAGGTTAGGGTTTAAAATTTGAAGAAATAAATTTTCTTCCACTAAGTATACTTAGAATTCAGTTTAGGAATGACAACTATGAAAATAAGAGCCTCCGTTCGTAAAATTTGTGAGAAATGCCAATTGATCCGTAGGAGAGGACGAATTTTAGTAATTTGTTTCAATACGAGACATAAACAAAGACAAGGATAATCTTTTGAAAAGAGACTCTATAACATATAAAGTAACCAATACAAAAATAGGATCTGTTTTGACATGAAATGGATATATCCATATATCTCGAATTTCTCGTTATAAGATGATAAAGTAAAGTATGGCAAAATCTATACCAAGAACAGGTTCTCAGAGGAATGCCCGGATTGGATTACGTAAGAATATATATCGAATACCAAAGGGTGTTATTCATGTTCAAGCAAGTTTCAACAATACCATTGTGACTATTACAGATGTCCGAGGTCGGGTAATCTCGTGGGCCTCCGCCGGTACTTGTGGATTCAAAGGTACA